TTTTAGAATCCATAATTCTATAAAAAAATTCTTTGCCCGTGTAGGGGATTACAAAAAAAAGAATGTATGTAATAATGGTGGTGGTGTCTTACCATTCCATTCTTTCACAGAAAGAAAGACGTAAGCCTTAGATCAAATAAAATAGAGGTATCTGATAGATGGTTATCTATCTTGATGGTATATTTTGACGTCTTTTGCTTATGAAAGAAAGGTAACAAACAATAGGTCTTACTATTTCTACATGCTCCATTAGGAGCATTCCTTTGCTATTTCCAAATAAAAGGTGTGTGTATCGTATTTGTGCTTAATGCTTCCCGATTCTACCAGAAATTTTCTAATATAGGAACTTGTTACGAGTGGATTCATTGGATTAGTTCATCAATAGCCTTAAGTCAGAATACTATTTTCTTTTGACTCTGCACCATTGATTCCACTATGATTATTGATCAATAATCAATAATGAAATAATTCCTTCATAGAGATAGGAGACATAATTCACATGGATATAGTAAGTCTCACTTGGGCTGCTTTAATGGTAGTCTTTACATTTTCCCTCTCACTCGTAGTATGGGGAAGAAGTGGACTCTAGGGGTACTACTAATTGAATAATCGATTGAGTGATCGAATTGTATCAATCGTTTAATTGATCGTTTTGCGAAACTAAAAAAAAAAAAGATTCCTTGGTTTCGTTTTCTTTTATTTTTATTTTTTTATATATAGTTAATATATGCCCATACCCATACTATTTTTCCTCCATTAATTCTTTCGATGGATCTCGGGACTTATATATATATATATTTAGTTTATTATATATAAATAAATATATATTATATATAAATCTAATTATTAATATAAATCTATATATTAAGTTATAAGTTATAAGAAGCCTAGGAATTAGAAGAGTTGGCCTTGGATTATTTTGGATTGATCGAAACCCATACAAGTAGATGTAGCGAAAAAAAAAAGAAATAGAATTAGACTGCTATTTCGATGTATATGTATTAGATGTACATCTAATACATGTACATATTGTAAATTGATCTATATCTATATAAAACCATATCTGTATACAACTTTATATGATAAAATTTATATGATNTTTATATGATAAAATTTATATGATAAAAATATACAATACTATCTAGTGTGGTAGAAAGAACTATATTATATATAGTTCTTTTTACCACACTATCTCAGATACTTATGATTCCAGCCAAATCGTTTCATTTAAAACTTGGAGTTTTAATCCCTTTCTTTTATTTCTTCAATCATTGATAAGAACTAATAATCCAACCAAGTTTCAGTTAAATTAATCATTTTGACTGACTGTTTTTACGTAGATGATAAGTAAAAAAGCAGTAGGAACTAGAATGAACAGTGCAGTAGCAATAAATGCGAGAATATTGACTTCCATAATCTCATTGTTTTTTTTACTTCGCAATAACTCGGGATCTAATCCCATAGAGATAAGAAATTTTACTCCTGTCAATTCAATGGGATGAATTGAATTCTGATGATACTGAATCGGATCAATATTATGAATAACAATATCTGATCTATCAAATCGATTCATCGTCGAGAATTGAATAGTATAACATAAGAAAATCTTTTATTTTATCCATACTAAATCCGAAATGGGATTCTTTATTGGATCAGGAATTCCATTGAATTTTTCATCCCTTTTTCCACTTTTTTCTTTTCCATAACCTACTGTCTTTGTCTTCCTTATACAACTCTCTTTCCTTATACTTATACATACAATTATGAGATATTATATGACCGGTATTCTATGGGTCACACAGATCCAAACAGTAGAAGTGAGATGGAAAAAAGGACGGGTGTTAAGTAGAAAGGATCTAATATTCCAACAAATTTACTAAAAAGGGGCGTTGCTTGGTCTTTTATTTTATTAGTATAGTATCTCTTCTTCTTTCTTGGATTGAGACTAGAACGCATACATCAAAAATTCAGTGTGCAATTTGCATGAGAATAGATAGATTGTTTCCAATTAGTCATTGAGGATACACAAACAAAGTCGAGGTAATTATGTTAAGTTCATTGTGTATCGTACAATAAACGAATACAATTTGTGTATGTACTCCCGGTAAAAATAGGGGAACTCTATTCCATTTCATTGTTCAAGAACAATTGAAAAAGAAAGTCAGACGAGTATGGTATCTATTAAAATACTGAATATAGTAATGCTACCGATTGTACCAACTTACATATGTCTCCCCTTATCAATCGGTATTAGTGAAAGAAATTGAAATTCCCGTACTTGTCTGATGATAAATGCGAAACGAAAAACAAAAGAAATAAGGATCCCCGCTGGGGATTAGATCTTGCTACCTGTCCCCCCTTTCACAGAAAATGGGGAGATGAATTGATAAATTTATCGGATCCTAGTTCGGGACTGACGGGGCTCGAACCCGTAGCTTCCGCCTTGACAGGGCGGTGCTCTGACCGATTGAACTACAATCCCAGCAAGGTGTATGGCATA